TCATTCGGCTCCTTTATGGAATATCTATGTATTCCCATCATAGAAAAAATGAGATCCATAACATCTATGTCAGCTTTTTTTACGAATGCATCTAAAGTTACTTGCTTTTTAGATGATCCCTATAGAAGAGGGAGATTCTATCAAATCTTTCTAGTCTCTAGTCTAGTTACTTCGTTCCCTATTTCTTTTCTATTCGGGGGATCCTAAGGAAAATAATTTTGTTTCTACCGAGCTGAAATAAGAAGCCGAGGGTTCTAGTAAACCAAAACCATCATTTTCTAGCTATTTGGCTTCAATCTTGCCCTTTTTCAGCGCAAAAATTGAAGATTTAGTTACGATTGAAAGTTTTGTACTATATATCCATAGATCCTTTATTCATACTCATTGAATTGGAAGAATTTAACCAATCAAAAAAATTATGCTTCTCGACTCCATAATCCAATTTCTTTATTAAAATTCTGATTGACTTTTGGATAGAAATCGTGAGAATGTATATTCTTTCCTCAAATGTCCTATTGAGGGGTAAAGGATTAAATCTTTTTAAGAAATAAAGTTTTTTATCGGAATGGAATATGAAATATGAAAAAAATGGAAAGACCCCTTAACTATGGAAGTTTTTAATAGAACGAATCACACTTTTACCACTAAACTATACCCGCTACATATTAATTATGTATTTAATATATATTTCATATTAATATGAAATTTGAATCAAATACTGAACTTCAACTTTCGTTTAGAATGAAATTTGTTTTTCATTGATGAATTTCCGAATCTTATACTTAAGAATAAGAAAATAAAGACAAAAAATAGTAGTTTACTATATAATAGAATACTATTACTAGAACACTTTTACTATAAATTTTAATAGAAAGACTAAATATTCTAATTTATTCTCTAATTTACTATAATTACTATAGAATATAGAATATTCTAGATTAATCTAGAATTTTTGAAAGAATTTCTAAGAGAATTTATCCATTAGAATCTTATATAATTTCTAATGATTAGGAATGGCAATGAAAATTAGTCTTCTTGTTTCAATAACAATTTTTATTCGTCGGAACAAAAGAAGTACTGGCCCGGCCAGTACTTATACTTAATCAGGTCGGCTTTTGTACAAAATCAAACAAGTAAAGTATTCTTTCTATTGGAGAAATCTGTTTCGGATCATTGAAGTGAAGGAAAATAAAGATTGTTCTCAATCTTGACTTCACGTGTGAAATCACATGATAAATTTCCCATTTTGAATGGGGAGAGATGGCTGAGTGGACTAAAGCGTCGGATTGCTAATCCGTTGTACGAATTATTCGTACCGAGGGTTCAAATCCCTCTCTCTCCGATCCCCCTGATCACTTGATATTTTCGAATTGGAATAATTTTTAATTTTCGATTAGTTTCTTTTATAAATCTTTTATCTTTATTTAGCATCTATTCCATTTATTTATACATTTACCTATGAAAAAATCAAGGAAAAAGTAAAAACGAATCTCATCTCTTTTTTTATTCTTCACGCCCAGGATTACGCCCCGGATCATTAGATAAGAATCCGAAGATGAAGAGAGAAACAAAGAATATTACTACTGTATAAACAAATAGTTTAAGAGTAAGCATTAAAAATCTCCAAGATAAGATCATTTTTTGTTTAAGGAAATAGATCACCTATTTTACGACACACGCTATACACTATTTTGACATGACGCTCCAAATTTATTTCTATTTTTAATGTAATATTCTAATGTAATATTATGAATAATATTCGTTTTTTTTTGTTACCAAAAATTTCTTGCCATATCCATATCTATAATTAGGTATTGTATGGGATCTTCTAAAGGAAAAGTCAGAACAAAAAGAATCAGCTGATTAGCTGATTAAAGATCAAGATCATCGCCCCTTACCTTATTCAAATTCAATAATAAATACCAGAATTTCGCTTTTTGAATCGAGGGTTCCTAATGTCCAGACTTATCTGAATATTATTTATGATCTTATTGATTTTCAGAATCAAAATTTTATCTGTTTTTTATCGAATAAATTTTGAATTGAATAGAGATTTCATTCTTATCGAAAACTTACAGCAGCTTGCCAAACAAAGGCTAAGAGAAGAAAAAGTACAGGGATAACCGGCATAACGTCTACAATTGGATTGAAAAAGGCATAAGCTTCGGGCAATTTGGCGAAGAAGAAACTACTCGAATAAAGGGTAGAATTAAGACAGAGACAGATTAAACTAAAGATATTAAACATAACAAATATTCTTTTCTTGTTCTTCAAAATTCAAATGAAATTGAAATGATAATAAATTATCAGATTGGATTGAGTTGTTTTTCTGAGGGAAAATTTAAAAGAAAAAGGCAGATAAAAGAAATAAATTCTTCTTTTTCTTTGACTTCTCCCCAATAAAATAAGAATACAAAGAATTCTATTTTCATTATTTTCATACAATATCTTAATTGAATTCTAAGTAATGATCAATTAATCTTTTTGATTCTATATCCATTGTGTTGAATCCTAGCGACAACATGTCCTATATTTCTTTTGGTTGGTTATTGACGAATAACCAATATTTATCTTAGTCTTTTTTTAGACCAACTAAAAATGGGGCGTGGCCAAGCGGTAAGGCAACGGGTTTTGGTCCCGTTATTCGGAGGTTCGAATCCTTCCGTCCCAGATCGTTTGCATCCAAAACGAAAGATTCTTCTCTATTGAAAATCTAATTCAACAATTTTCTGTTTAATTTTGGATATAATGTTATCCAATCTGAATTCTAAGAATCATATCTTTTTTTTTTTACTTTATTTATTAAATTACTCAAGTATTTTATTCTTCAATATTTGTGATTCCTTTTGTTAACGATTATTTGTTTTATAAGATGGAGATGGATGCGAAAAGATCATAATTTTCATAATTTGAGGATTCTTTTTTTCTCTTTGATCTTACCTTACACGAGACTTTTTCTACTCCATAATTATGTTTTAAATTCAATGAAAATAAGAAATGAAAATCAGATTCAATTGGAGATGGTAAAAAAGAAGTAAAACATAATATTAGAATCAGAAAATCATATTTCATAAATAAAAAATGAAAAAATATACATAATTATGACATAAGAATATATTGTATATTTTTCTTATTAAGAATATCTTATTATTTCATTATTTCAGATTATCTTATTATTCTATAATTGAATATTTCAATGAAATATTTAGTTTAGTATATTAATATTATTTAGTATTTAGTTAATTTAGTTAAAGTGGCTAAAAACTTTTAGCCATTCATGGGGATTTATTTTTCATGTGATATTATTCATATGAGAAAATATGGGGTAATTTTAAGTGAAATCTTTTCCGGATAAACACTTATATATAAATGTATATAAGTGTAGATTATTATGTATCGGCTCAGCCAATGACTATTCATGATTCCATATTGAATCAATTGCATACGGTTCAAAATTAAAATGAGAGGGATGTTATGGTAAAACTTCGTTTGAAACGATGTGGTAGAAAGCAACGTGCGACTTGAAGGACATGATTGGATGTGGATTATGACATCCACCATTTTCTATACGAATGAAGATGCTCTTGTCTCGACATAGTTTGTTCTGCTAGGAACCTGATTGAATTTGTCTTGGGTTGCTAAATAAAGATACTAATGGTATAGAAAGGTATAGCATATGATGGAGCTCGAGCAAAAATGATTCAGTCATTTATCGGGGGAATAATCTAGGGTTAGTGACAATCAATAAGTTAGACCAACTTTGTAAATATATCATCTATATAGAAATATAGATAAAAGGATAGGTTCAAATTTGAACAAGTTTGAAATGAAAAAAAGTAAAATTTATCGAAATTTTCAAACTGTTTAGATCAAGAGTGTATTACAAAGGAATCAATCGTTCGTATAATTTTTACAGAAAGAACAAAAGGTATGTTGCTGCCTTTTTGAAAAGGAGTAAGGATCACCGAAGTAATGTCTAAACCCAATGATTTCACAAAGCGCAAAGCAAAGACAATAAATTCCGGAACAAGGAAACACTATTTTAACTTGTCTCAACAATTGGATCAGAATGAGTAAAAAAAAAAAATAGATCCGAAAGGAGAAAAAAATAGGGTAGAGACAGCTCAAGAAATTCGAAGGATTTCCTTTTCAAAACTATTCAACTTGAGTTAGGAGTACAAATGAAATTTCTTTTTCTGTAAAGAAGGAAAAAAAGGCTAAAATTACAGTCTAATTCTTTATGGATCCATTTCTATAAATTAGAAAAATTAGAATCATTTTTTCTTGAGCCGTATGAGGAGAAAACTTCCTATACGTTTCTAGGGGGGCATCTTTTATCTACATCTATCCCAATGAGCCATCTATCGAATCGTTGCAATTGATGTTCGATCCCGAAGAGAAGGAAGAGATCTTAAAAAAGTGGGTTTTTATGATCCGATAAAGAATCAAACTTATTCAAATGTTCCTGCTATTTTATATTTCCTTGAAAAAGGTGTTCAACCCACAAGAACTGTTTATGATATTTTAAGGAAGGCAGAATTCTTTAAAGAATTTCAAATTTCTTTTGATAAAAAAAGAAAGGAAAAACAAGAATCATGAATAAAGAATTACACAAAGATAGGTACTAATTACTCTATCTTTGTGTAATTCTTTATTCAAAGTTTCCTCTTTTCTTTTTCTATTCATACTTCTTTATATATATTTTTTTTTATTTTTTTCTTGCTTATTTTTGTGGACCCCCCTCGACAAGGGGGGTAACCTTTCTTCTTATATTTGTATTGTACCTTTCTTTTTTTTTTTAATTTATTAAAGAAAGCCGCATTTTTTCTATCTCTACCTTTTCCTTATTACTTCTTTTTTTTATGCTCAAAGTTTTATTCTTTCAAACACAATACAAATTTATATATAATTTCTTTAAATTTGTTTTCTAAAAAGTCCATTCATATTGACAATGGTGTATCAAACAAATATAATTTGATCGTATATAAATAGATCTTTTTATCACCATTTCATTCCCTATTGGCTCTTTCCTTCACTTTAGTAAAATGGATAAGTTTGCGAGATTTTTTTTTATTTCGATCATATCTACACTTCATATTTATCCGGGTTGCTAACTCAACGGTAGAGTACTCGGCTTTTAATTGCGACTATGATCTTTGATCTTTTACACATTTGGATGAAGGAATTCGTCTAGACTATTGGTAGAGTTTATAAGACCGCGACTGATCCTGAAAGGTAATGAATGGAAAAAAGAGCATGTCGTAAAAAAAATAAACAATAATAAAATCATAGAAAAAGAAGATTTCTAGTACTCATAATATAAATAGAACAAGAATTTTTCTTTTTATAAAATCTTTAAAGTTCAGTAAAGTATTTTTGGTCTAGTGAATAAATGGATAGAGTCTTATGGCTCCAATTCGAATAAGACAAAAAAGCAACGAGCTTCATTTCTTAATTTGAATGATTACCCGATCAAATTACTAATTATACGTTAAAAATAGATTAGTGCCTGATGTGGGAAAAGGTTCTCTTGTGAATTTTGAGTGGACCATTGATTCTTTTTTTTTTTTTTATTAATCCTAATTATTCTTTATTGTGGATTGGAGACGGATGTGTCTAAGAAATAGTATAGTGATAAAAAAATAATCTTTTTCCAAAGTCAAAAGAGTGATTGGGTTGCAAAAATAAAAGATCTTTACCCTTTTTCTTATTGTTAGTCTAGTTATATTTAACAAGGAAAAGAAACCAAAATTGGATAGAAAGGGAAAGCAAAAAGATCTGTAGATTGGGCTCTCTGTCTCCGGGGTATATATTCTTTATTTGTTCTTACTTTTAGATAATCTTTTACTTCTTATTTTTTATTTTATTCTATTATTATAGTTGATTTAGTTTATTCTAAAATTCTAAATAGTATTTTAGTATAAGAGAAAAACAACATATGCATACGCCGTTATGACCATATTGCACTATGTATCATTTCATAACACAAGAAGTGCCTCCCTTTTTTGGTTACAGTAGAAATGTATTTAAATGGCAGAATGACAAGGATATTTAGATTTAAAAAAGATAGATTTCGGCAACAAAACTTCCTCTATCCGCTATTCCTTCAGGAGTATATTTACTCACTTGTTCATTATCATAGCTTCAATAGTTTGATTTTTTACGAACCTGTGGAAATTATCGGTTATGACAATAAATATAGTTTATTACTTGTGAAACGTTTAATTACTCGAATGTACCAACAGGAATCTTTGATTTCTTCGGTGAATGATTCTAACCAAAATGGATTTTGGGGTCACAAGAATTCTTTTTCTTCTCATTTTTATTCTCAAATGATATCAGAAGTTTTTGGAGTCATTCTGGAAATTCCATTCTCATCACGATTAGTATCTTCCCTTGAAGAAAAACAAATACCAAAATCTCAGAATTTACGATCTATTCATTCAATATTTCCCTTTTTAGAGGATAAATTATCACATTTAAATTATGTGTCAGATTTACTAATACCCTATCCTATCCATTTGGAAATCTTGGTTCAAATCCTTCAATGCTGGATCAAAGATGTTCCTTCTTTGCATTTCTTGCGATTGTTTTTCCACGAATATCATAATTTGAATAGTATGATTACTTCAAATAAATCTATTTACGTCTTTTCAAAAAGAAAGAAAAGATTCTTTTGGTTCCTACATAATTCTTATGTATATGAATTTGAATATCTATTCCTATTTCTTCGTAAAAAGTCTTCTTATTTACGATCAATATCTTCTGGAGTCTTTATTGAGCGAACACTTTTCTTTGGAAAAATAGAATATCTTATGGTCGTGTGTTGTAATTCTTTTCAGAGGATCCTATGGTTCCTCAAAGATACTTTCATACATTATGTTCGATATAAAGGAAAAGCGATTCTGGCTTCAAAAGGAACTCTTTTTCTGATGAAGAAATGGAAATTGCATCTTGTGAATTTTTGGCAATCTTATTTTCACTTTTGGTTTCAACCTTATAGGATCCATATAAAGCAATTACCCAACTATTCCTTCTCTTTTCTGGGGTATTTTTCAAGTGTACTAAAAAATCCTTTGGTAGTAAGAAATCAAATGCTAGAGAATTCATTTATAATAAATACTCTGACTAATAAATTAGATACCATAGCCCCAGTTATTTCTCTTATTGGATCATTGTCGAAAGCTCAATTTTGTACTGTATTGGGTAATCCTATAAGTAAACCGATCTGGACCGATTTATCGGATTCTGATATTATTGATCGATTTTGTCGGATATGTAGAAATCTTTGTCATTATCACAGTGGATCCTCAAAGAAGCAGGTTTTGTATCGTATAAAGTATATACTTCGACTTTCGTGTGCTAGAACTTTGGCTCGTAAACATAAAAGTACAGTACGCACTTTTATGCGAAAATTAGGTTCGGTATTCTTAGAAGAATTTTTTTTGGAAGAAGAACAATCTCTTTCTTTAATCTTCCTCCAAAGAATCCCTTTTATTT